GTTCTTCATTACCCAGAATAGAATAACCACTTAGAATAGCGAAGCTTATTATATTTGTCGAAAAATGTAAAATGGTATGGATCAGATCCTCATTGTACATTTTGACCAATTGGATCGTTTCTTTATGTATTCCTATATGAAGCTTTTGTATATGTGTATCAGGGTAGGGGTACTCCTTTATCATTTCGTCCAAAATGAGGAGTTCTTCTAATTTTATGAATTTTTGCAGAACGTTCTTTTCTTGAATATCATTCAAAAAAACTTCGGATTGCCCAGCATTCCACCAATTAGTAACCAAAGATTCCATACTTTTATTAAATGAAAAAGAAACCCACCAAGGCAAAAAAACTATAGATGTAAGATAAAGAAGGGGGTTCAATGCTTTCTTTTTTGGCATTTTTTATCTGTGAATTGTTAATGAAACCACCTCATTCCTCGATTCTATCCAATCTGACATGGAAATATCAGTTCTATAACAAACAGGGTATTGAATCCATAGACCCCCTTTATTTAAATTGAATTCAATTTCAAATTCATGGGCTAGTCCTTAGATCTGGAAACAATATTAAAATTTTATTATGTCTTCATTCGAAACAATTGCATCTTTTCGATGAATGCCTTAACAAGCCACTTCAAGTCAAGAAATGCATCCATTTTCAGATTTCGAGACAAAACAAAAAAGATTTGACCCAAAAAATATGAAGTATGTATAGAGTCTTAGTTTTTCGGATATATATATGATGAATCCATACTTAGTATACTTGTTCCGAGTATGAAAAAATAGAGTTCATTTCCATATACAATCTATCTGGAAACAATATTAAAATTTTATTATGTCTTCATTCGAAACAATTGCATCTTTTCGATGAATGCCTTAACAAGCCACTTCAAGTCAAGAAATGCATCCATTTTCAGATTTCGAGACAAAACAAAAAAGATTTGACCCAAAAAATATGAAGTATGTATAGAGTCTTAGTTTTTCGGATATATATATGATGAATCCATACTTAGTATACTTGTTCCGAGTATGAAAAAATAGAGTTCATTTCCATATACAATCTATCCAAAAGTTTTTTTGCAAAAAGCACTTTGTTTTCTGGTTGTTCCACACGCGTCTGCTTTTGCTCAAATAAGCGACCTGAAAAAACAAAACAGAAGTAAAGTTGTTATATAACAACAAATAAAATTACGGAGGTCGTTACTCAATGCTGCGAAAGCATTTATTCTTTTCTTCAATTCATTTCAAAATACTTCAATTGGTACGCGCAAAAAATAGGCCAATTCTGCAGCCTTTTGTTCAATTTCTCGTGGAGTCAAATTTTCATCAGTACGAGTCAAAGGAATGGCACCCTGGCCTCTGATTTCCATGTAAAGTACACGCCGGGAATAAATACCTTCTTTAACCTCTATTCTAATCGACTGAATATCTTTCATAAGGAATCGAAGAAAGATTCGACGATTTCTTCCAGGGAATCCCCAACGAAAAATACACACTATTCCTTTTTTTCTATCGAATCTATCATAACCACTACCCACATTCCACGAAATTGTGCACCACAAATAGGAGCTAATGAACAGACCTGCGATCCCATAGAAAGACATCACGATCCCTTGTGGGAAAAAAAGGATTTGCTGAGAAGGAAATAAGGATATCAGATTCCTACCAAGGTAACTAGAAGTTCCAACCAATAAGAATCCGAGTGAACCTAAAAAAAGGATACAGGCCCAGCAGAAATTACTTATTTTTCGAGACCCCGTTATAAGTTCTATCCATATATGTTCTGATGGCCAGTTCATACTAGATCCGGTTGTTTAATTTTATTGAAATTAAGAGAATAACCAAAATTTGACTTTCTTTTTTTTTTTTTGTTCCCGAAGCAACTCTTATCAACTAGCACTCTTATTATGATGTGAACCTTCAGGAGTAATTAATCAAATCGGTTAGATATAAAAAAGGATCTCCTTCATATGATTCCACTGTAGATATCTACATACATAGAGATATTTTGACTTTCCATTTCATACATCTGTGGACTCCCTTTTAAATATAGTATAGATATAATCTATTTATCCCCATATATCATGCATGCCATGCTGTTTCCACGCGCATAATAACTCTTTCGTTTGTGTTCGGAAGAATCCACATGTTGTATCCTATGTCCACTAAATGGATATCTGTATTATGACCCAAGTCCGAGTCTTGAAAAAAAATGAACGAGATTGGAGTCTCGTCGAATCTAGATAATCTTGTTTTTTTGAACATGAATAGATAGGGAAGCCATTGCAATTGCCGGAAATACTAGACCCACTAAAGGAACAAAAAAAGCGGGTAAGTTGAAAGTTGTCATAGAATGGATACCTCGATTTAATATTTTTTACCTGTTATAAAGATATCTTATAATAAGTATATCTATTATCAGTATATAATAATAGGTACAAGAAACGAATAGGTACAAGAAACGTAGAACTAAATAAGTGTACCTATTCACTTTGAATATATATATTTATTATTAGTGTTCTCTTATACTTATCTTCTAATAAATAACAAAAAAAGTAAATAACAAAAAAAGTTGTTAAAAATTATAGGGGATTCTACTGAATTTGATCCAACAGTGATTCTTAATAAAAACAAAACGGAAAGTTCTTGGAGAATAATTATATCTATATATCTATATGTAATAAAATAACATGAATTTTACCTAATTTAGGATAAAAATGAACTCTTTTATCCTATTGATAGAGCCTTCCCGATTACTAATCATCCATTATGATTACTAATGACTGCATTATATACTAATAATCCATTATGATTACTAATGATGCATTATATAGGTATAAATAAAAAGGATCCCTAGGAAATAATAAAAGTGATTATCAACCACTTATGATCCATTATACAATTGTATCTTATAACCTCAAGTAAAACTCCATATTGATTATTTCAAATTTTCACTTTGATTACTATAACCTAAATAAAAAAAACTAAATACTTGTAAACTTCAAATAAAAAACAGAATTAAATGATCTACTTGATTAAATTTTGATTCAAAGGACAGAACCCGTGAAGCTGAAATAACTCATTCAGAACACCCTTTAAAGGATTACGTGGTACGATTGGGTCGAATAAGCCCTTTTGGAATAAATACTCAGCTTCTTGTGACCCATCAGGTACTGTCTTATTCAATGTTTGTTCAATTACTCTTTTACCGGCAAATGCAATGTACGCATTAGGTTCGGCAATAATGATATCTCCTAACATACCAAAACTGGCAGTCACCCCACCGGTTGTAGGAGATGTAAGGATTGATACGTAGAATAACTTTTTATTTGATTGATAATTATATAAAGCTGAAGATATTTTAGCCATTTGCATCAAGCTCAAACTTCCTTCTTGCATGCGGGCTCCCCCCGAAGCACACACTATAATAAGGGGTAGAGATCCATTAGTAGCATATTCGATCAAACGAGTAATTTTCTCGCCTACTACGGATCCCATACTGCCCCCCATAAACTGAAAATCCATAATCCCAATTGCTATGGAAATACCATTTAATTGACCTATGCCTGTTTGAACAGCTTCAGTTAACCCTGTCTTTTTTTGATAAGAATCAATACGATCTTTATAAGGCTCCTGCTCCGAATGAAATTCAATGGGGTCCACCGAAACCATGTCCTCATCCATAGCATCCCAAGTACCTGGATCAATCAAAAGTTCGATTCTTTCTGAACTACTCATTTTCAAATGATATCCGCATTGTTCACAAATATTCTGTTTTAACCTAAAAAATTTCTTATAATTTAATCCATAACAATTTTCGCATTGAACCCACAAATTCCTGTATTTTTTACTTATATCGAGATCACTTCCACTTGCGCTAGTTTGTATACTTATACTATCGAGATCACTTCCACTTGCGCTAGTTTGTATACTGAAACTATCACTGTCAATACTATTTACGCTTTCACTACAAATGTAACTATAAATGTAACTCTTACTGTAATTGCCACTACTGCTTGAAATGTAACTATCGATATGTATTTCAGAACGAAGATAACTCTCAATGCAACTAGTAATGTGATTATTCCAACTATATTGAGTATCATACATGTAATGATTGTCGTAGTGATTGTCATTCTTAGGTCCATCAGTCAGATAACTATAATTTAAGCAACTAGAAAAAAAACCGCCCAATTCACTCAGAAAAGAACGATCGTCTTCAACCTCAAAAATAAAATTTTCAATATCCAAATATATGGAATAATTTTCACCATTACGATCCTTAACTAAAAAAGTGTCATCAGAGATCAAACTACGAATGTTGCTGACACCAAATAAAGGATCCATATTATTAGAGCTGTCACTATCAATCCAACCATGAATCATATTATTTATAACAGGGTCTTCACCCCCATTTGTATTTCCAAGGGGTAGAATAGCCTCTAGTGATTTACTTAACCCGCACCCCTGTTCTAACTCCTCCTTAAACAACATTGAATTGAAACGCCATTTTTCCATAGAGCCTTCCCGCCCTCCTATTTGAATGAAAATATAATAATAGTCATTCGATGAATAATCATTTGAATATTTCCTCTCGGAATAAGCATATAGATACAATCATTACGATCATTAACTAATAATGAGTAAGTATTGAAAGAAATAATTCAATTTGTGAATCGGGATATCACTTCACTATAGATGATGGCACCCCCTTATTTATAAGTATGAATATTCAGTTAAGAATTCAATGCATTTGAATAGAATTTCATACAATAAAAAAACATTATAAAAAAGTAATGAATATTGCAGTTAAGAATTCAATGCATTTGAATAGAATTTCATACAATAAAAAAACAATAAAAAAGTAATTTATAGTGCAACACGGAACAAAAAGGACAATATACGGGCGGGTAGAGGGGGTTGTGCTCCTTGGCTTGATCCATAACTCTGGGATACAAATATAAAACAAATCTACCAATCCCAAGATCCATAGAATTTATTA